TTATCCATCTATAAAGGTCACTTCGGCAGCGGCCAAATCTAGAGGGAAATTGTGAGCGTTACGTTCGTGCATAACTTCCATACCAAGATTCGCGCGATTGATGATATCAGCCCAAGTGTTAATTACACGACCTTGACCGTCAACTACAGATTGATTGAAATTGAATCCATTTAAGTTGAAAGCCATAGTGCTAATACCCAGAGCAGTAAACCAGATACCTACTACGGGCCAAACAGCTAAGAAGAAATGTAAAGAGCGAGAGTTGTTAAAACTAGCATATTGGAAGATCAATCGGCCAAAATAACCATGAGCAGCTACGATATTGTAGGTTTCTCCCTCTTGACCAAATTTGTAACCCGCATTAGCAGACTCATTCTCGGTAGTTTCCCTGATCAAACTGGAGGTTACCAAAGAACCATGCATAGCACTGAATAGAGAGCCGCCGAATACGCCAGCTACACCTAACATGTGGAATGGATGCATAAGAATGTTGTGCTCAGCCTGGAATACGATCATGAAGTTGAAAGTACCAGATATTCCTAGAGGCATACCGTCGGAGAAGCTCCCTTGACCAATGGGGTAGATCAAGAAAACAGCAGCAGCAGCTGCGACAGGAGCTGAATATGCAACAGCAATCCAAGGGCGCATACCTAGACGGAAGCTAAGTTCCCACTCACGACCCATGTAGCAAGCTACACCAAGTAAGAAATGCAGAACAATTAGCTCGTAGGGACCACCGTTGTATAGCCATTCATCGACGGAAGCTGCTTCCCAAATAGGATAAAGGTGTAAACCAATAGCCGCAGAGGTGGGAATAATAGCACCGGAGATAATATTATTTCCATAAAGAAGAGAACCGGAAACAGGCTCACGAATACCATCAATATCTACTGGGGGAGCCGCGATGAAAGCGATGATGAATACAGAAGTTGCGGTCAATAGGGTAGGGATCATCAAAACACCGAACCATCCGATGTAAAGACGGTTTTCAGTGCTAGTAATCCAGTCGCAGAAGCGACCCCATAGGCTTGCGCTTTCGCGTCTTTCTAAAATTGCAGTCATGGTTGGTTAAACTCGGTTTATGGAATTATCAGAAGCTCCCAAGCATACATATGAAGCTTGTTATTTAACAGTATAGTATGACTCATATATCTATGTCAACCGAGGTTCTAGATCAATTCAGTATAGTAATTTACAAATAAGGGAATATTAAAAGAGATATTGATCTATCTGAAATTTTCAATTTATGTACCTCATAGATGCCATAGATTTCGTATATATATATATATATACATATTATCTATTTCGTCACATTCCTTATTTACAATTTCATAAATAGTAGATTGGAATGAAAATAATCCATTAATAATAAATTATTCACTGCGGTAAAGTGCAATGCAATTTAGAAATGGAATGAACCCTTGAGATGAATTCGGTGTGAGATTTTATTTCTCGTGAATAAGAATATGAAGATCAATTCGATTGGATCCAAGGAAAAAGTAGCTAGAGATACCTATGGGAATTGGATCCGATCTATCTGGGTTGCCCGGGACTCGAACCCGGAACTCGTCGGATGGAGTGGATGATCTCCTCCTTCAATAGGAGGAAAAAATCTCTCCCCAAACCGTGCTTGCAATTTTCATTGCACACGGCTTTCTCTATGTATATATTTCGTAATCATCTTAATTCCCGAAAAAAAAAAAAAAAAAAATAGATTGTGGATCGATTCTATTCTGGCAATTGCTCAATGAACATTTCATCGGTCGAATGGGGTTTCTACTTGTAGATTTTGTTTATTCCGCCAGGAATTAACAAAAAGGATTTCTTTGGAGAATATCTGAATGCCAAATTCGTTCTCTCTGTGAACGGGTCTTTGAGAAAGACAAAGATATCAATTCTCGTTCTTTTGGAGATGATTTCGTGAATAGTTCTGAACCGAATCTTTCCCGAACTACGCGTATCGCACTTTTATGTTTACAGGCTAAAGTTTTAGCACATGGAAGTCGAAGTATATACTTCATACGATATAAACCATCTTTCTTTGAGGATCCACTGTAATAATGTAAGATGTTTCTCCAAATTCGATCAAATCGATGGAGGATATTGTTATCTGTTAGACCAGTCCAGGCCAATCTACCAGTTGGGCGCCCTGAGATATCACAAAACCTTTCTTTAGCTAAATATCCAATCAAAAGCGTAGTTGGAGCTATTGGATCGAATTCCTTGGTAATGGGATCGGTAATGAATGAATCATCCAGCATTTTTATCTTAACCACGAAAGTCTTCATTTGGACGCTAAATAAATAGCCCAGGAAAGAAAAACAATTCTTGGATAATTCATCGATAGATATCCGATATGGTTGGGACCGGAGATGAAAATGACACTGCCAAAAATTTGTAAGATGATATCTCCATTTTTTCACTAGAAGGTAAGTACCCCTCAGAGCTATAAGAAATCTTTCTCTATCTTTCACATAATGAATGGAAGGATCCTTCAAAAACCAGATACTTTTTTTCAAATCTTTAATAGATTTATGAGAAAATATGACAATATGCTCGATCTTTCTATAAAAAGTAGTTCGCTCTAGAAAAGCTCCATAGGACAATGATCGTGAATAAGAAAATCGTTTCCAAAGGGGAACTAAAAGAGATTCACATTCATAGACATAATAATTCCACAGGAACAGGGATAACCTTGTCTTTTCTTTCGAAGCGATGAGAATCAATTGATCCAAATTCTCCGAAAGAATAAGATTTCGATGTTCGTGGAGAACAGATCGTAATGAGTGTAAAGAAGGAGCATCTTGGATCCAGTAACGAAAAGTTCGAACCAAAATTTCCGGATGAGTAGAGTGGGGTATTCGTATATCTAAGAGAAAATTGGAATGTGGAATTTTGTCTTCCATAAAAGGGAATATGGAATGGATGGACCGGAAACTATTCCATTCATTCATTCCTTCTAGATAATGTTTCGATTGGATTGAGAAGGTAACTTCTAGAACCACTGTCAAACCTTCTAGTACCAATTCGGAATAGAAATTCCTGTTGTGACCAACTAATTTATTTTGGTTGTAATTTCCAAATGAAACAATTGAACCATTCTGTTGACGTATCCGACTAATTAAACGTTTTACAGTTAGGAAACTGAATCGATCATTGTAACTTGAATTTTCCATCGATTCGAAGGAACTTGATCTACTTAAATAATGATCATAAGCAATTGCGTAAAGATTTTCTTGAAAAAGGAGTGGATATAGAAAACGCCGCTGCCGGAATGTATCTTCCTTTCCATTTCTTCGAAACTTATCCATTTTCAATAAAACCTCGGCTATGGCCCTCATGGGAGTGACCTCTTGGGTTACAAAATAATACATAGTGCGATCCATCCGGTCAAGACAAGATAGATAATGATCCATCTGAGAGATAGAGATCCTATTCAATGGATCTTCTATCTAAAAATCTCACATGAGAGATAATGAAAATCCTTTCTCTTAGCGACCTGATCGCTCTTCTGACTTTGGAATGAATTGACACGGTCAGTATACCATTTCTCCTACACATTCGTACTCGAGTACTTAGGACTCATTCTGGGCGGATAAATCCCTAATCGTATTCATAAGAAAAACCTCCCCCATATAGATGGACACTGATATGCTCTTAACTCCTGATCAGTAAAGGGGATTCCTCATCTAAATGAAGAACAGAAGCTCGTTCCTCTGGTTTTCCCTATGATTTAGGCCATTTAGCTCTATCCATTGACTCACCTGACTTAACCGCGAATTGATTCAATCCTATTTCACAATTATCACATTGAAATGGATGAGCATATCACACATCCATCTATGCATATGATATACGTTTCCCATCCATTTGATTCCTTGGATGAGATTTGGTTCTGATCGGATACGATCAGATCAAGTCTCATCAAGATCATTTATTTGAACGACATGCTGTTTTTTCCATTCATTTCCCTTCCAGGATCAGTCATAGTCTCACAACTTTACCGAAAGTATGGACGAATTTGTTACTCCATATAAATGTGTAAAAGATATTAGTCGCACTTAAAAGCCGAGTACTCTGCCATTGAGTTAGCAACCCATATTAGGATATAGATGTGATCGAAGTCGAATACGGAGTTATAAAATAAATACGAAGTTCTCAAATATCAAATACGAAAGAAAATAAATTGAATAATCGTTGAATGAGGGAAACAAAAACCTGTGTGAATGTCTAGGTTAATGATTAACTCGTTCATTCATATGTATCTATATATACGTAGATTTTTATCTACCATTTACGGATCAAGCCATTTATCCAAATGGGGTTATTTTTGATCCGTCGACCAAATCATCATTAAAATTTGGAAGAACCATTAACGAACTGGTGAACCCAAGAAGGAAGGATCTATATTTCCATATGAACGGATTATATCGGCACAATATATCATTGTCAATCCCGGAATGTTGTAGAGAAATTAATTGTTGAATTAGCAGGACGGGCGCATTGAGAAGAGATCTTGGCTTGGGCTTATTCACAATAAGGACAACGAATTAGACCGTCCCGTTCATTATGAAAATTTGTACAGAATAAGGAGCTCCAAAATTAAAATTTTGGAAGCTCCTCATTTTATCGATCTAATTATTCTCTCTATCAACTCAATCTTTCATCCATCTAGATAAAAAGATTTTCATATTCGTCATCTTCATATAAGATCGCATGGGAACAGGAATGACTAAATGAATATATAATACAAAAAATAGAAATGGATGGTGAAAAAACAATTGCACAAAGCTAAATATTGGATCCATTCCTTTCCCTAAAGATTGGTCTGAAATTTTTGAAATATCCCTGCCTTCTCCGAAATATCATGAACGGTTTCTGTAGGTTGAGCCCCTTTCTCAAGAAAATGTAGAATAGCAGGAACATTTGAATAAGTTTGATCCTTCATTGGATCGTAAAAACCCACTTCCTGAAGAGCTTTTCCTTCTCTTCGAGATTCAACGTTAATTGCAACAATTCGATAAGTAGCTAATTGGGATAGGTAGGCTATAATCCCCCCCCCCCTGGAAAACGTATATGAAGCTTTTTCCTCATACGGCTCGAGCAATAAGAATTTTGATAAGATTCATATATCTTTCTACTATAGATCTATGTCTATCTATCTATATAGATAGATAGGCTATATGAACTTAGTACTTTTCCTTCTCAAAAAGGAAAAAAAAAAAAAAAAGAAATAATTCATACTCATAGCTCAAGTATGCTTAGGTAATGCTCAACCATCATAAAATCCTATTCCTCCACTTTTTGAGCCGTCTTTCCCCTATTTTTTTTTTTTTCATGTTTAATCTATCTCGATCTCTCATTTTTATCGAATCGTTTGAACAATCATAAAATAGGATTTTCTTGTTCTGAGATCGATCATCTTTTAATCATTAGGTCTGAGCCTTATCTTGCTTCGGTGGTCTCCAATCTTTTTAGAATGACAGCAACGTACATTTTGCTATTTGTCCACGTTGAGCAATCATATGAATGATTGATCCTTATATGATCGAATCTATTTCTTATTGAAATATTCCTACCCATCATAATCGGTAATTGTTTACCTGTTCCGATTCAACCATTCTGATTTCGTAAATCAATGTGGACTTACAAAGTCGTTATAGCTCATTTATCTACACTGACCTTAGATTCTGTCCCCTGATCAATGAATGAATTAATACTTACTGCTCAAGCTCCGTCATGTAATATTTATATTTTCCTTTTCTTTCCCCTATTTTTTTTTTTTTTTTCTCCCAAAGAAAAGCAGGAATAAAATGAAAAAATGTTGAACTACGAGCATCTCCATTCGGATATGAAATGGTGGATATCTTAATCCACGGAACCGATCATGTCGTTCAAGTCGCACGTTGCTTTCTACCACATCGTTTTAAACGAAGTTTTACCATAAGATTCCTGATCTAAAAATTCATATATAATTATGAATAGTCATTAATGAAATTGATACGATAGGAACAGGGATCGAATTCGATTCACTCCTATTGGATAAATAGAAGAAATTTCTTATACAAGTACAAATGGAATAGATTTACGGAATGACATAAATTAATCATCCTAGCTAGATACCTAACACTTCTCTGGCTGCATAGATTACTTCGGTAGTAATGTTCACAATGCCCTTTTGTTGTGCGAATTTCTCGATATTTCTTTCGACTTTGTTCCTAACAAAGTGGGGAATTTTACTTAGTTCTCGTCGACTTTCAGGATCCCAAATCAGGCCTATACCCGTGGATAGTGATCTAGTCATTATTTCCTTAGTATCATGACCACCAAAAATATCTAGAAGATGATCTTCCATACCCAGGGCGAATGAGTTATAAACTGGATCAGCTATTTGATTAGTACCTTCGTAACCCAGAAAGGGCCGATACCCCAAAGGAAAACTTTGGATATGAACTGGTGAAGAAATAACTCCACAAGGAATATCGAGACGTTTACCAATATGACGTTCCATTTGAGTACCAAATATTGCAGATGGTTCTACACGAGCGATCATATCTCCCACTTCAGTATGATCATCTGTGATGAGTATTTTATCACAGAAATCTTGAATTTGCTCTTTGAACCATTCTGCATCATGTTTACAATAAGTACCTGTACAACTCACACGAATTCCCATCTCTCGAATAGATATCTTAGTAATTGAAGCAGCATGGGTTGCATCGCCGAAAACGACTGTTTCTTTCCCCGTCAAATTCTGACAATCGATAGATCTCGAGAACCGAGCAGCTCGGGAAACAAATCGGGTTTGTCCATCAATGTAGGGTTCGTAATCAACCTTTTTATTCGATGAAATGGGAGCCAAGGTATTAACATTTCTATGGATCTGTTGGATGCATTCGGCCATATCTACAGCTCCCATGGGAGTTGTGGATACATAAGGCATTCCGAATTCATTCTCCAGATACATCGCTGTCATTAAGCCCACTTCACGATAAGGAACTAAATTGAACCAAGCTCTTGGTAGATTTATAAGGTCTTTTACAGATCCTCCTTCAGGAATCACTTGATTAATCTTGATGTCCAGATCTCTTAATAAACGTCTCAATTCACGGCAATCATGTTGATTGTGAAAGCCCAATGTGAGAATCCCAATTATATTTGCAGAAGGTACATCTGTTACGGATTGATCCAATGTTTCTTGTCCGTGAGATCTATCCAAATAATATTTAACCACTTGTTCCAAAGTTCTATCTGCCGCCTGAAGTTCGTTCACTCGATAATGATCTATATTTGCAAAAATTACGTCGGAATCAGAAATTCTGGATGCTTTGTTCGCGAAGTTTTGCAAATCCTCTTGCAAGATACTAGAGGTACATGTAGGCGTCAATATGATCAGATCGGGACGTTCCTCTTTATCTTTTCGGAGAATATTCTCAACAACTTTTTCTCGAGATCCACGTGCTAGTACGTGGCGATCTACTATACTAATAGTTACAGGAGCAAAATCTCTTTCGCGTTCTAACATAGAACGCATTACATTGAAATAATCATCTCCTAGAGGAGCATGCATAATGGCATGGACATTTTTAAAAGAACTAGCTACTCGTAAGGTTCCAATATGAGCAGGACCAGCATACATCCAATAGGCTAATCTCATGGATCAGATTTTCTCTCAAATTGATCTGTGTTCCCACCCTACATCACAGAGATATCCCTTGCCATGTCTGTCTCATGGGAGACACATTCCCTTTTTATAAGTATCGTATATGCAATGATGAGAAATCAAAAGTGAAGATCCGATTTCATCGGATTTACCATTTCTCTACTTATCCTTTCTCTTTCGACAAAGAGATAGCAATATTTGTTTCAATAAAATGAGTCTGGGACGGAAGGATTCGAACCTCCGAATAACAGGACCAAAACCCGCTGCCTTACCGCTTGGCCACGCCCCATTTCCATCCGATGCTCCGCATTCGTATATGTGCTAGTGAATACTAATATTCAGTATTTCGTCAACCTATTAAACAGAGTGTTTGGATCAAATAAAAATAGGTTCGTATCAATCGGGAAAATGATCCAATAGGTTATTGATAGGATTAAGCATAATAGAAAAAAAAAAAAAAAAAAAAAATATCTATTTCATTGGTCATTATCTATCGAATCAGGTAAAATATTTTGTAAAAAACGATCTCTTCCGACCCGAAAGATCTATAATCAGACTCGCCGAATAGCTTCAATTGATCGACGAGATGCTTTTTGGGGCGTCATATTACATAATGTTTGAATATAAAGAATATAAATCGGAGAATATAAATGCCAGCTATGTCTAATATCTGTCTAGATGATGCCCTTCATTTGAATGATCTATTTCTGGCCAAATTACCCGAGGCTTATGCTATTTTTGATCCAGTTGTAGATGTAATGCCAATTATCCCTGTGTTCTTTTTTCTCTTAGCCTTTGTTTGGCAAGCTGCTGTAAGTTTCCGATAATATTCGAAAGTTTCAATCCTTTACAAAGAAAAATGAAAAATTCATTCGATTCAAAACGAATCATGGTTCAATAGTTCCCATATAGTAAAAATTCTTGGATTGCCATCATTGATTAAGAGGTTCTTTTATCACCCCCACTCTTTTGTTCTGCTCATTTTGTGGGGCAGAGGTTCTCTTCTGGTTCCCTCCCAACGATACCAGATCTAAATCTTTCTGAATTAGAAACCCTTGTATTCATCTTAGTCGATTTCAATCTCATCGCAAGCCCGGTTCGAGCTATTTTTTATCTTTATGTAAACGACATATTCCCATTGGAGAAATATCCGTTACATCTATGGAATAGAACGAGTATAAATGAGAATTCACAATCTATTTCTTTCCATAATTTTTCTCTGTTGAACAATTGAGTCTATTTATTTTATTACTTGAGAACTCTTCGGATAAATGGCAGAGCGGTTGATTGCAACAGTCCCGAATTTGTTCCAACCCAAAAACAGTTAGGTAAATAAGGATTCAAATCCCTATCTTTCCATTCAATCCCAAGTGGGGAAGAGAGAGGAAAGAACAAAAAGTTTAAAAACAAGGAATGAAATTATCCATCTTCTTTCAAATTGATCTTCACACATGACTTGTAGATCCAAACAATTCCGTTATTCATAATAGAATATTATTCCTTAGTATTAAAGTATAAATATGTGGTACGAAGATTGACGATCTATTTTGTTACACTTCTAATAATGATCCCGGAGATTACGTAATGTTTACTCTTAAGTTGTTCGTTTACACAGTAGTGATATTTTTCGTTTCTCTCTTTATTTTTGGATTTCTATCGAACGATCCTGGACGTAATCCTGGACGTAAAGAATAATTCTTTTTCTTCTTCCGGAGAGATTGAAAATCTATCTCTTCCATAGGAAGATCCGGAATCTGCTGATTTGTAGGATGAATCTCAAGTTATTGAACGGAGAGAGAGGGATTCGAACCCTCGGTACGAATAGCTCGTACAATGGATTAGCAATCCACCGCTTTGGTCCGCTCAGCCATCTCTCCGAATTATGAAAAAGCAGTTTGTGCTTAGCACGATACTAGAGTGAAGATCTATACCATATAAGTATGTACAAATTGTATCAGTAATATGATCGATATAGCAATTTTTCGGATAAGGACCAACATTTCCGAAGAGAAAATAGTCTTGTTCATTTCGTCCGAAATGATTCTTCACTTTACCTGTCCTGGCCAGTATCTGGCTGGCCAGGCAGGCCCTTCTTTTCTATAAATAAGAATCTATAAGTAAGAAGAATCGAACGAATCATTGATACAGTGCTTCACCTAGTCTGAAAGTTAAAATACTTGTTGTCAAAGCAGCAATAAGAGCTATCGAAATTTGACTCTCTGATATCGATGTCATCTCTTCATTCCCTCTCCAATCATTCTTTAAATAGAAGAGTTAAACGGATTAGTCCATTTTTTTTTTTTCTAGTATCGGGCTTTCTCCAAATTCTATGGATATTTTAGTACATGAATGGGCTCTCTCATGAGTAGGCTTTTATTTATTTTAACGATCTCCGCTGCTTGGGGCTATAGCTATGGATGTTCCTGATTTTAACTGAACAGATCCCATGGGATCCAGAATAAAAAGATGGAAAGAGAGAGAAAATAGAAAGAAGAAAAAGGATTGTGGAAAGTGATTGATCTTGACAAAATTTTATTCATTTATCAATTCGATAGAATCGAAGGGGTTGAAACAGAATGAATCTAGAGGTTCTTGCACAGCTTACTGTTCTGACCCTGATAGTCATATCAGGTCCATTAGTAATAGCCTTATTAGCAGTTCGCAAAGGTAACTTGTAATTACAATAAGCCATCTCCGAGAATGAAATACTATTTTATCAAGTATTGAATCTCCGGGGGTGGAGATCCAGGGATGGAATGATAGGGACTTCCATTAGAGATTAAGAACTCCTTCCCGTTGGACAAAAGATCGATCCGTATGTTACAATTGAATTGTGGCGGGTATAGTTTAGTGGTAAAAGTGTGATTCGTTCCATTACCAACTTGAATAGTTGAAGGATCTTTCAATTCGATCCATGTTCCGATCGATAGCTTTATTTCTAGATGGGTTCAAATCCTTTCCTATCAATGCCGTGGCTAGGAATAGCATACATTCTCGTAATTCGGGTGGAATGAGAGAAAAGAACGCACTTTCAATTCCAAGACGGCGAAGCAGAATGTTTTCGGGATTAGATCGATCTATTTAATTTGATCAGTCACAAATCCATGGATGGAAATCCAGAGATATCTCTTTTCTTCATCGTAACTAGATCTTCAACTTACAGGGAAAATAAGTTGGAGCCAAATAGCTATAGAACGATGACTTTAGTTTACTGAGGTCACCGGCATTTTGTTCGAGCTCGGTGGGAACTCTTTTCCTGAAGATTGGAGCCAGTAGAAATAGAGAACGAGGTAACTAGAAAGATTTTTTTATTGAAATATTGAAGCTTTCCAATTTTCTCTTTCTAGAAGGATCATCTATGAAGTGAGTAGGTATTTCACATTTCAGGTCCATTCACGTATGAGAACTAACATAGATGTTATGGATTCAATTCATAGAACAATTCAGATTTGATGGGAAAGGAGAGGATAAAAGAGAGAGGATAGGAGGAACAGAAATAAGATCCGGATTCAATCTTTTTTCCTAAAGATTTGATCTAAGTATTCCTCTTCTTCATATCCCTTTCACTCTATCCCCCATGAAGGAGCCGAATGAAACGAAACTTTCACGTTCGGTTCTGAATTAGAGGTGTTGAAGATTGGGAATTAACGCCGACTATAACCCCTAGCCTTCCAAGCTAACGATGCGGGTTCGATTCCCGCTACCCGCTCATATTACTTATTCAAGATATATCAATTGTTTCCGTGGACAATTTCTCATTCGAAATGAATTTTCCATTTCCATATGACATATACTCTATTCTTTACAGAATCCCATCGTGGACGGATGAATTTGTCCACGATAAAGTATCCCTTACGGGTAAGAAAAAACAAGGTAAAAAAAAAAAAAAAAAAAAAAAAAAGAAAGGAGAAGAATAAAAAGCGTCCATCGTCTAATGGATAGGACAGGGGTCTTCTAAACCTCCGGTATAGGTTCAAATCCTATTGGACGTAATCTTTCTCAATTGCTCCAATTGCTGCGCTCAGAAATGTACTGAAATACGTTCTTCAACTCTTCTCCTTGCCCTGAACGGCCCCACTAAAATGTCGAATATTCATTTCTGTTCTCGAAGTAAAAAAAGTTCGATATGTTCCTGAATAGCCTCTTTCAAAAGGGCTTCTGCTTGTTCCGTGAATGCCCTAGTAGAGCGTATAATTTCTCCAAACTGAGGTTTATTAGTTATTAAATACTCGCGTAACTGAACGAGAAATTTTCTCACCTGTACGATCTCTAATATATCTAGATATCCATTTGCTCCAGCATAAATAGTAGCTATTTGTTCTTCCACTGTCAAGGGAGCTGATTGAGATTGTTTGAGCAACTCACGTAATCGTTGACCTCTTGCCAATTGATTTTGAGTAGCTCTATCAAGATCAGAAGCGAATTGTGCAAAGGCTTCTAACTCTGCAAATTGAGCTAACTCTAATTTCAATTTTCCAGCTACTTGTTTCATAGCTTTAATCTGAGCTGCGGATCCTACTCTAGATACAGAAATACCCACATTAATTGCGGGTCTGATCCCGGCATTAAATAGATCAGCCGATAAGAATATTTGTCCATCGGTAATAGAAATTACATTAGTGGGAATATAAGCCGAAACATCCCCTGCTTGGGTTTCGACTATCGGTAAAGCAGTCATGCTCCCTTCACCTAACTGAGAACTTAATTTAGCTGCTCTTTCCAAAAGACGAGAATGCAAATAGAAAACATCTCCTGGATAAGCTTCCCGACCAGGTGGTCTTCTCAATAGAAGAGACATTTGTCGATAAGCTCGTGCCTGTTTGGAAAGATCATCATAAATTATTAAAGTATGTTGTTCATTATACATGAAGTATTCGGCTAGAGCTGCCCCTGTATAAGGAGCGAGATATTGTAATGTAGCGGGAGAATCTGCAGTTTCTGCCACCACAATGGTGTATTCCATTGCGCCACGTTCTTGGAATGTATTAACTACCTGAGCCACGGAAGAGGCCTTTTGACCAATAGCTACATAGACACATATTACATCTTGGCCCTTTTGATTTATAATGGTATCTGTAGCTACTGCTGTTTTACCTGTCTGCCTGTCTCCAATAATTAATTCTCGCTGACCGCGCCCTATAGGGATCATGGAATCAATAGCAATAAGCCCCGTTTGAAGAGGTTCATATACGGAACGTCTTGAAATAATACCTGGAGCAGGAGATTCGATCGATCTAGATTCGGAAGCTGTAATTTTACCTCTGCCATCAATAGGTTGAGCTAGAGCATTTACAACACGACCCGAATAAGCATCACTTACTGGTATCTGAGCAATTTTTCCAGTTGCTCTTACGGAACTGCCTTCTTGTATCATCAAACCATCACCCATTAATACAGCTCCAACATTATTTGATTCTAGATTCAGAGCAATGCCTACTGTACCATCCTCAAATTCCACTAATTCACCTGCCATTACTTCATCAAGACCATGGATACGAGCAATACCATCTCCTACTTGAAGTACGATGCCAATATTAACAACTTCTACTTCTTGGTTATATTGCTTGATCTGTTTACGGATAATACTACTAATTTCGTCGGGTCGAATGGTTACCATTAGCGTCTATTAATTATCTTCTGAAAAATGAGACCTATAAAATAAAGGCTAATCAGTTGTGTTTTTTCATGGCTCTAAGCATGCTGATATTATGATCGATCGTACGTAAATGTAACTCGTTATTCAAACGACTATTCAGAGTTCCCAAAGCTCTTCGTAAAGCTTGGCGAGAAATTTGTTGTCGGACCTGGTCAATTGCTCTTTGTTGTTCGAAGTTAACGGTCTCGTTTTTAGAATCCTCTAATCGTTCCAAATTTTCATGAGCAGCATTGATCAGATCCTCTTTTTCTCGTTCTATTTGAGAGTATCCATTTACCTGGATCTCATCCGCTCTCATTTCTACTTCTCGTAAGCGAGCCCGAGCTTTTTCGAGCTGATCGGTAGCTCCCTTGTATAGCTCTTCCGAATCACGAATGGTACTCAATATTTTCTGTTTACGGTCATCTAATAAATTACTTAATGAAAGTAGATCATCTATCCATGAATTTCACGAATTCATGATCTCTTCCCAAACCGAACATGAACCTTTCGATTCATTCGGCTCTCCCGCTCAGTTCTGGCATATCGATCTCCTTTTTTTACCGAGCCTGCCCTTTCCGTTCATATTCTGTAAAATTTAGATAGAATCTAGAGGGCTCCTCCGACCAGAGGAATTTTCAATTGTCGGCAAAGTTGTTCTTTCCTTTTCCTTCTTCTCTTTCTTCTTATTCTCTCTTTTTTCCTTCCTCTTTCATTCGTATTTCTCCTTTTTTCCTTTTTTCAAATAATCATTTTTTTCTGCGTAGGTTGTCGGTTCAGCATTTAACCCAAAATTGGATAGGAGATTATGACCATTTCCATCAGTGGATGGATCAAATAATTCCATTGATATGAATGTTATATATCGGATCAATCTCCAACTATGCCTTTTTAACCCATCTCATATTGACACAGTGGTGGAAAGAGTACCCAGTTGTGCTTGGACTTCGAGCAGTTTAGCTTTAACCATTTCAATGTCTTCTCTTATCGATTAGTGGAAACTAAAAGTTCATTTCCCGATCAATTACGAAATGCTATAGTTCTTCCATATTCTCCATTTAGAAGTAATTCGTTGAGATCATGCACTTTACTATCGTGCAGCTGGTTGGATTCAACCATATTATTCAAATAAACAACTCGCACACACTCCCTTTCCGAAATAGATCAGTACACCGAGCACCACGCTTAGATTTATTAGATTTGTTCCTAAAATATTGGTATTCAACCCGAAACCTCCAGCAGGAGGCCAATAACCCAAGGAAAAGGAAAAATCAGTCCCATTTATCATATGCTCTCCCCTTATAGATAGGGCTATTAAAGTTTTACAGAATTATTCTCTCACTCAACTCTATCTCCTGTTCCAGTTCCAGATAGGGATATTTCGGGGGACCTATTCAGTCCCAGGTCCCGTGTTTATAGGGGTAGTATAAAATACTTTGTTCGTTCCACTTCCTGTCACAAAAGTCAGGAATATTTCCGGCTAAACTAGGTATAGGGAGAGAACTGATCTTTATTCCTTGGATCAGCCCCTCCCTAAAAAGATCGACTGAACAAAGAAATTATTTGGAGAGGGTAATAATAACGATAATGACAAGGGGTACAGATCTTTCAGCGATTACGGGATCAAACAAAGGGATTTGCAAATAGAAGTGCTAACGCTACAACTAGTCCATAAATAGTTAGAGCTTCCATAAAAGCTAAACTTAACAGTAAGGTACCTCGTATTTTACCCTCTGCTTCTGGTTGTCTCGCAATACCCTCTACGGCTTGGCCCGCAGCAGTGCCTTGACCAACACCAGGTCCGATAGAAGCGAGGCCTACAGCTAATCCAGCAGCAATAACGGAAGCAGCAGGAATCAAGGGATTCATGGTAATCTCCTCTTACTAAGGTTGAGAAATGGTTAATAGTGCGGCAATTTCATCTATTGACTGCTCACCAATAGTTCAATTATATAACAATTCAGCTGGAACGACTAAGAACTCGAGGTGTTCCTTATTCAAATATCAAAGTGATTATGGAGGAAAACTTTTTTTTTTTTATGCGCTACCCCTATACAAATATTTCTTCTTATATCCAAAATAGACGCAGATTTTTATTCACTAAAGGAATGTAATGTACCGTCTCGATAAGTAATTCTATATCACATCCCTATATGAGATCTTAATCATTTGTATCACGTATACATGGATAGATATCTATTTATATATATATAAATAGATAGATTTGACCAATTAATGGAATTAGTAGTTCACTGATCATAATTCTTATTACTATGACCGAGCAATCGAATCTTCAATTGACCGGGTATACAGGTATAACAAGAATAAAAAGAACAGGGATATATATATATCATTGAAAGCGAAATCCTATAAAAAATTATACCAAAGAACATTCCACATCACTTTCGCTCTTAACATACATCTTGAGTTATCTATAGGTTAGCGCGAGATTCGTAAAATCTTCTGTCCGATCGGAAAGTGATTTAATGATGACCCTCCATAGATTCACCTATATAAGCTGCGGCTAAAGTTGCAAAGATCAGAGCTTGAATAGCGCTTGTAAATAATCCCAGAAACATCACAGGTATAGGAACCACCAGAGGTACTAGAGAAACAAGAACAGCAACTACCAGTTCGTCAGCTAATATATTACCAAAAAGTCGAAAACTAAGTGATAAGGGTTTCGTGAAATCCTCTAATATATTGATCGGTAAAAGTACTGGGGTTGGTTGAATATATTTACCAAAATAACCTAACCCCTTTTTTGCAAGACCTGCATAGAAATATGCTACTGACGTGAGCAAAGCTAAAGCAACAGTAGTATTAATATCATTTGTAGGTGCAGCTAGCTCCCCATGAGGTAATTGGATTATTTTCCAGGGGAGAAGAGCACCTGACCGGTTAGAAACAAGAATAAATAATAACATAGTTCCGATAAAAGGGACCCAGGGGCCATATTCTTCTTCCCCAATCTGAGTTCTGGTCAGGTCCCGGACAAATCCAAGGACATATTCAACAAAATTTTGACCACCAGTCGGAATGGTTTGTGGATCTCGAACAGCTATAGTAGCTGAACCTAATAAGACAGCAATTACAACCCAGGAAGTTATAAGTACCTGTGCATGAACTGTAAAACCCCCGATTTGCCAATAGAAATGTTGACCTACTTCCACACCGGATATCTCGTAGAAATGATTTAGTGTGTCAATAGAAGATTGTACAATATCCATATTACCCCTTACAAAGATTAACTTCAATAAGAAATGATTTTGGTTGAATGACCAATTTCTCAGTTACCTCACTTTCATCAAAGATATTGGCCACGAAAAATGGAATGGTCATTTCAATAAGAATATTTATGGTGATTTTAATATATTCCCTGAAATTTGGGAATAGTAGCCGACCCAATAAATTCACTCTTGCGAGACCTAGAAATAGTAGCCAACTCAGTCAATACCCAGATCCCGGTTTTTAGAACGAGGAATTAACTTTTCATTGATTCACCTTTCATAGAGCTATAATGACCTTCGCAGATTGATGACGTTAATTTGTTCAAGATCAATCGGATTGAAGCTCTAGCATCATCATTGGCTGGAATTGGGATATCCGTGAGATCTGGATCACAATCCGTATCAACTAAGCAAATTGTCGGGATACCTAAAGTTATGCATTCCCCAATAGCAGTGGATTCTTCTTGTTGATCGGCAATTATTACGATATCGGGCAAACTTGTCATGTATTTAATCCCACCTAAATATTTCTGCAATTGAGCTAATTGTCTCTTGAGCATTGCTGCCTCTTTCTTTGGAAGTCGATTGGATTGTCCCGTATCTTGTTCTTTCTTCAAATCTTTGAACTTCCGGGGTCTCGTTCCTGTAGTGGACCAATTGGTTAACATACCACCAAGCCATTTTTTATTTACATAATGACATCGAGCTTTTATAGCAGCTGATGCTACTGAATCAGCTGCTTGATATTTCGTACCAACTATCGGGAATTGTTTTCCTTTACCTGCTGCATCGAACACTAAATCACAAGCTTCTGATAAAAAGCGAGCAGTTCGAGTCAGATTTATAATATGAATACCTCTGCGCTCTGTAAAAATGTAAGGCGCCATTCTGGGATTCCATTTCCTAGCTTGATGACCGAAATGAACTCCTGCTTCCATCATCTCTTCCAAATTGATGTTCCAATATCTCTTTGTCATTTCTCCCCCCCCCCTTTTTTTCTCTCGAAAGAACGAAATACCATGGGCTTAAACGTGGAATTATTCCGACGGAATTGATTGCATTTCAGAGATCGCCTATTCGTATCATATATGGTGCGAGTTATTCATTCTATCGAGCTATTCATTTCATACTCTTATTATATGATCAATATAACAATAAATTTGGTTATCAGCACTATTTCCGTCCGCATAATGGTTGTTCAATGTATTGTGAGAATTCCTCCTAATGGGGAAGGGAAAACAGATACTTTTTCATGATGAAAGAAAATATCTTTCACTTTGCCACTAAATATCTCATTCTTTTCCGTTCTCGGATCAATTTCGTTCCGTTCCCCTGAATGGTAAATAGATTGTTTGAATCCGGTACCGGCAGGTACTATCCCCCCCAGAATGACATTTTCTTTCAAACCTTTCAACCAATCAATACGACCTTGGAGAGCAGCTCTGGCCAAGACCCGAGCAGTTTCTTGAAAACTCGCTTCTGATATAAAACTTTGAGTATCCAAAGATGCTCTTGTTGCTCCCAATAACATAGTTCGATAGTAGGTCGCCTCTTCCAGGGCCCGATCCATTCTTTGTGCTCGCGATAATTCGATTAGTTCCCCGGGTAAAAAAACATCAGCCATTCCATCTCCCGAAATTAACACTTTCGATGTCATTTGGCGTACAATAATCTCTATATGCTTATCAGAAATTTGCACTCCTTGGGATCGGTAAACCCTTTGAATCTGATTGACCAAATGAATTCTACTTTGTTCCATGGTTATCTTAGAACTGATGAACGACCCCCAGGGGCTCCCGAGAGATCTCGTCATATCTCTGTTCCAATCCTCAAAACTTTTTTCTAGATTCATCGATATTGAATTAATAGAACGAGCCTCTGACAATTGTTCAACCTTAGGAAGACCCTGAATTATATCACCAGATTTGAATCTTTCATATATCAATGTTATCAATGTATCTCCCTCGTTAATAATTTCTCCATAATGACCATGAACAGTTGCTCTTCGAGTAGCCAAATAGAGCTCAGCTAATCTAATTACTAAGGATTCCTCATGAACGGCTATAATCTGACCAGATCCGGGGAGTGGTTCATCCTCAGATATACGTACACTTTCACGAATCAATTGTCCAAGGCTAACTACTGGAAATGGGTTTTCGCAAAATTTAGATAAGGGAAAGCACCTATTTGAATTGAATAGATCAGAAATGATGTTCCTGCATGGACCAAAATTAGAAACTACCGTATTTTCGTCCATAAAATACCATTTTGGTACTCGGAGAGTATTTTCGGAATTGCCAAAAATAGGCTGTTCCTTTAATGAAATATTATAATACTTATTATAAGTTATCGAATGGGAGGACGGAGAACGGTTAGCAATACTATGTAAGTTACCCAAGAAACCCGACAATTCAATGATTTGCATCATGGAATCATCTTGAATTGATCTATTTACCATATCATAATGTTTAGATCTCTTGGATAAAACGATTCGGGAACAATCGGATGGTGACAGGACCATAAGAGATCCACCTTCTTCCCTTTCATTAGGTAATGCACGGATAGTCCCTTGATGCTGACTAAGTAATTGACTCTCCTCATTGGAAGAAATGGGATTAGCGTGATCCAATTTGTTATGAAACATAGATTTTGAACCTGCTGTATTCTTCCTTTTTCCCATATACAAGATGGGGTATTTCGCCAAGCTAATTTGAAGAAAATTTCTAACGATCCCATTTGTTCTTACTTCAGTAAGAGAGGCATAAGCCTCTTCCATAGAATCTTTTTGCTCCCAATCCAATACTAAATAAGTTCGAACCAATTGAATACTTATGTCATTAATTACTTGGATTCGTTCACCATCTCCATAGAGAAGAAAATTACCAACTCGAACTTGCAAGTTGTCCCCTTCCCTCAATAGATCTAGGGAAAGGGGTGCTGTTATATCTGGCCCATCAGGTATTCCATATTCCACGACGGGTCGGACCGGAACAAAAGGCTTTTCCTTAGGAGGTATGATCCATTGTAAATAGATCCAATTTTCAGATTGGAATTCATCAAAAAGAATCTTTCCCGGTGGTATCAAAGTGCCGTTGTGCCGAGATATTCCATGTATCTCCCCGGGAAAATAAATATCTCCGGGCAATATTCTCATTTCGATCTTTTTTTTAATTCTTACTATCCGAACTAATCCACCTACTTGGCTCTCAATATCGCAAGTGATTTGTGTACCTGCTCGAATAATACTATTGTTTTGTACCATTATAGACGAAGATTCATATAGGATATGCACTTCTTCGGGGATGAAAAGAAAGCGACCTCCTTTCATTTTATCTTTCGATCTGAATCCTCTTGCTCTTTGATCTCCGAGGTAATTCTCTTTATTGCCGATCGAATCGACCTTTATAGTCCCATATTTGATAATTCCTGAACTATTTATTCTGTATCGAGGGTCATCCGAAACAGCAAAAATGTCATTTCTCTGTGAAATACCATTTCTGGATATTTTAATAATAAGATTGGGACGAGATATTCCCTTATTTCCCCGTTCTTTATCGTATCGCAATGGGACGAAGAATCTATTTCTTTGCTTTTTCCCTGAAATATTGAAATTATCAGAAGAAATGGTAGAATAGATAGAATCCCAATGCTCGTTGGATATGACCCGATCAATTTCTGAATAACTGGAGATTTGTTCTTCTTTTCCATAAAAGTTCGAGTCAACTGATTTGTGTTTCATTCGATCTTGATTCACCGAATAATCCGGAAGTAATTCATGTTTGGCAAGAGGAAGTTGAACATTTACTTGATCTTGATCCTTATGAAATGGAAAGGATACCGCGCTGGATCCGTGTATACCCCCCGATAATACCCATAAATGACTTGTCCTGAGTATGAGATGAACATTACCCTGTACATATTCAGGTGCATGACACACATTGGTACTCCAGTGCATTTCTCCCTCTAGGTTAGAATAGATATGTTTCCGAACTTTCTCTTTCGAAGGAGATGTTCTAGCATGAACTTCGGCAATAATTTGTTCCGATTCCACATATTGATTATTCTGAACCAAAAGCAAACTTTGTGGTGAAATAGTTAAGTCATGTACCTGATCTTGACCATCAAGAGTGATGGATAAGTTATTATGGCACATAAAAGCAGGATGCCCATGACGTGTACGCGTGGGATAAACCAAATTTTCATCGAATTCAATTTTTCCGTTGAAAGGAGCTCGTACATGTTCTGCAATATCACCTGTAAATACCCCACCGGTATGAAAAGTCCTTAGTGTTAGTTGAGTTCCTGGCTCTCCAATTGATTGGCCCGCAATGATGCCTACTGCTTCTCCTAATTCGATCAAGTTACCATGAGTAGGACTACGACCATAGCATAATCGGCAGATCCGAGATAGACTCTTGCAAGTCGAAGGGGTTCGTATATAGATTGGTTGTGCTCGAAGGGTTATTAATTGATGGGCAAGTCCAACCCCAATATCTTGATTACGCGTGGCAATGCATCTCATATCTATATATACATCGTCCGCTAACACGCGACCAATTAGTGTTTGTAGAACAATTCGATTCTTGATCCTCTCTCGACCTTGAATGAGATTGACAAAAATACCTTGGATAGTACCACAATCTGTTTTACGTACAACGATGTGTTGAACCACCTCAACAAGTCTACGCGTGAGGTATCCGGCATCCGATGTTCGTACAGCAGTATCCACAACCCCTTTACGAGCGCCATAACAGGAAATGATATATTCTGTTAAAGAAAGTCCTTCGCGGAAATTACTTTGAATGGGTAAATCAACGATTTGTCCTTGAGGATCTGACACTAATCCTCTCATACCTACTAATTGGTGAACCTGAGATGTACTTCCTCTGGATCCTGAGAATGACATCATATGTACTGGATTAAAAGGATCGGTCATCCTGAAATTAGGATTCATTTCTTGTCTCAAATATTCACTTGTAGCATACCATGTCTCAATTGATTGACGTAATTTTTCCACTGCATGTACATTCCCATAATGATGATGTTTTTCCGAAATAGAACCTTGTTGTTCCGCATCTTGGACGAGCCATCCCTTGGAAGGTGCTGTTAGAAGATCATCAATTCCTAATGAAATAGCCGCATCAGTAGCTCGTTGGAAACCTGAAGTCTTAAGTTGATCCGAAATATTTGATGTATATGTCATTCCGAAGTGATTTATTAATCTGCTAATAAGTTGTTTCATGGCAGTTTTATCCATCGCTTCATTATGAAAAAGCAATTTAGCCCGTTCTGCCATAGGGAAAAACCTCCGCATTTTCGTAAGCAAGATCCAACAATGGGTTCGAGCCAGTTATCCTAGGGCTTCCTCAATTTTGATTTCCGCATGAACGAGATGATTATGGGACTAAAAACATTATATTATGATAGCTGGTAGCGATTTATTCGGGTGTTCAGAAGCCCGAGAGAAGCCTTGTATGGCTTCTTCTATTTCTCGATCGAAACGAATACGACCAACAGTTGTCCGAATGTATATACTGAGTATTTCTCCTACTTCATTTTTTCCTATTCGGTAATGTTCATAAATTTCATGGAAGATACCCAAAGATTCATATTGAACCTCGATAGGGGCTTCTCGATCTACTGAGGTAATAATACGTAAACCTACCCCCCACCGAAGCCATAAAGGGCTGTCTAATTCAATTCGTTTTTGCCAATGAGCCCCGAGCGCATCATCATAACTATAAAAAGAAGGTTTTTTACAGGAAAAGATATTATATTTAGAGTAATATGGGTGATACCTATTTCCATAAATACCTTGATTATTTCCGACCGTTAATATATAAAGTCCAAGAAGCATATCTTGAGTTGGTACGGAAATGGGATCTCCAATAGCTGGAGACAATAGATTTGTATGAGAAAACATAAGTAAACGAGCTTCTGCTTGAGCCTCCAGAGATAAAGGTACATGAACAGCCATCTGATCCCCGTCGAAGTCCGCATTAAATCCCCCACAAACCAATGGATGTAAACGAATGGCACGCCCTTCTACTAAAATAGGTTGAAATGCTTGTATACCTAATCTGTGCAAGGTGGGTGCTCGATTTAACGATACAGGGTGTCCTTGCATAACTCCTTGAAGTACCTCCCATACAATGGGTTCTTTATCTCGAATTATACTTTTCGCAGCCCTTAAGTTGGGAGCAAAATGTCGTCTAATTAGACCACGAATTACAAATGCTTGAAAAAGCTCTATTGCTATCTCTCGGGGTAATCCACATTGATGTAATGGAAGGGAGGGGCCCACCACAATGACAGAACGACCTGAATAATCAACTCGTTTACCAAGTAAATTTTCACGAGATCTTCCTTCTTTGCCTTCGATTACATCTGAAAACGATTTATAAGGTCTATCATGACTGTCTCTCATTGGTTGTCCACGAATGCCATTATCTAGAAGTGCATCTACGGCTTCCTGGACCAATTTTTTTTGACAAATAACTAATCCCCCTGGCGTAGATCTACTTCTTGCTAATAGATCGGTAAGAGTATTATTCCGATAGATAACTCTCCGATAAAGTTCATTTGGATCTGAAGTGATCAGTTCACCTCCACCTAATTGAACGATTGGCCTCAGTTCAGGAGGAAGAACTGGCAATGGGCATAAAACCATCCATTCTGGTTCTATATCTGTTTGGAGGAAATGTTTAGCTAATTTCATGCGTCTAACCGAAAAATCCTTTCTTCTTTGAATTTTTCTATCTCCCCATCCATTTCCGGCCGATTTCTGTTTCCCCAATCTCTTCCATTCCATATATGAACGATCCATCAGAATTTGCAGATTCAGACCAGCTAGTTGTTCCCTGATAGCATCTCCTCCAGTAGCTATTTCTCTATGTCGAAATGCCCCAAAGCCCCGAGCAGAAAAATAATGAGGGATAATATCCCTCCAGGATTGAATTTCATATTTGAATGGACCCCGTGATCGTAATGAAGTTGGTTTGTTAGCTATGGGCCTAGCAATAAAAAGATTGAGATAGGTTATTTCCCCCCCCCTCGGAATCGGACGTGAAAGTTTTCTCTCATCCGGCTCAAGCAGCTGTACCGGAACGGAAAGTTCTTTGAAGAAGAACTCCTTTTGCTCCGGAAAAAGGACCAAATAGCTACTCTTTACTCAAGTTCCAAGTGGAATTTTTCCTCTACTCCTCTATCGTATTACGGCATAAAGATGGAATTATTGAGTAGTCTCCTTTCCCCCCAACGATACATTTCGGAAATACCTCCGATTCATTTGAATTTGAGACTCATGAGGGATTTACTTGTCTGTATCTCGTTCCATTTGATCCTTTAGGTCCTTGCTCTACTTCGATGGTTGCAATGCTATTTGAAGCATATATGCGATGAATAGACTCCTACAGCCATATCTGATTAAATTGGTCCGGAATACATTGATTCAGGGATGATCAAAATGAAAGAGAATGACTCTTGAATTCCATTATACGAAAGAAAAGAAGTGTTTTTCACGAAGTCTAATAGCAATTTAATATGGAATATATAAACCCTGGACCCATTCCTCTTTCTCAACATCTCTTCTAGATGCTTGTGATTCTGAGCTTCATACTATTTCTCCTGAGAGACATGTCAGAGCTAAAGGCATCCCAATGAGATTGAATAGGATGACAGTTCCTTATTCCGGATCTGCAGAATCGGAATTTGTGATCAAGTCGCACATCGCAATATACTGGGCCTTCTGATTCTTTGAGAGGTTTGGCTAATAGATTCGCAATATAACTGGGAAGGCGTTTTGAATACCATACGTGAACCACTGGACATGCCAGTTCGATGTATCCCATTCGATATCTTCGAATTCGAGAATCAACAAATTCAACTCCGCATTGTTCACAAAATTTTGAGTTTTCTTTTTCATTTCCGATCACTCGAGAATTTCCACAAGCACAAACTCCACTTTTGATAGGTCCAAAGATTCTTTCACAGAACGATCCATCTTTTTCTGGTTCATTGGTTTTATAATGTAAAGTATAGGGTTTAGTCACCTGTCCAACTATCCTTCCATTAGGTAAAATTCTCTTGGACCAAGCACAGATTTGTTCAGGAGAAGCTAATCCAATTCGAAGCTGTTGATGCTTATCCCGGTCGATCATAAAAGAAAGATTCTGATTCATTTTGATTAAACTTCCTTCCTATCTATCTGAAAGTCGTTTTCATATATAATAGCATGATCCAATTCTGGAGCTAAAGATCGTAGTTCTCGAACGAGCAATCGAAAAGATTCTGGAGCAGTACCAGGTCTAGGTATTGGTCCTCCAGTGATAATGGCACCAAGTACTTCATGACGAGCTCCAATATGGTCAGATTTAAGAGTAAGCATCTCTTGCAGAATATAAGCAACACCAAAACCTTCTAGAGCCCAAACTTCCATTTCTCCTACTCGTTGCCCTCCCCGTTTGGATTTTCCTCTAAGAGGTTGTTGTGTAACAAGTGCATAAGGTCCACTGGAACGTGCATGGATTTTATCATCAACCTGATGAATTAATTTCGGCATATAAGCTTTTCCTGTTGTAACAGGTTGTTCAAAAGTATCTCCTGTTCTTCCATCAATTAACCTATTTTTACCGGGATGATTAGGTTCAAATACCCATGGATTAGCTGTTCGCTCACTAGCTCCATAGAGCTCAGGAAACACTAGTTTTCTCGAAGCTTCTCGCTCGTATCTTTCGTCAAAAGGTGTTATTCTATAATGTCTGTTCATCAAGTTCCCTGCTAAACCGGGCAAACATTCAAAGATCTGTCCTACATTCATTCGTGAAAGTACCCCTAATGGGTTTAATACCATATCAACTGATGTTCCGTCTTGCAAATAAGGCATATCTTGTCTAGGCAAAATCTTCGAAATAATACCTTTATTACCATGCCTTCCGGCTACTTTATCGCCCACTTGTATTTTACGTTTCTGTAAGATATATACGTGGACCACTTCTGCATTATCACCAAAATTCTCTTCTTTATGGATCCATCTCACATCAATAACCCGGCCTCTTCTACCTATGGGTACTCTGAGACAACTTTCCCTTGCGGTAGACACTTGAATACCAAATATGGCTTGTAATAATCTTCCTTCCGGGGCACGCAATGATTCTTCTGCTGGTTGAGGTGTTAATTTACCCACTAGAACATCACCTGTTTCTACCCAAGATCCTAGCATTACAAGGCCATTTCCATCTAGATGACGGAGTAAATGAGCATCTAAATGAGGTATTTCTTTAGTGATTCTCTCAGGGCCCTGGCTTGTCATACAAGTTACAATTCCATATCTTTCGATATGAAAAGAGGTATAGATATCTTCATATACCAGACGTTCACTAATGAGTATTGCGTCTTCAAAATTGTATCCTTCCCATGGCATATGAGCTACTAATATGTTTTTTCCCAAAGAGAGTTCTCCCCCTACCGTAGCTGCACCGTCCGCCAGAATTTGTCCTTTCTTCACATATTCCCCTCGGCGAACCCTAGGTTTTTGATGCATACAAGTATTGTTATTAGAACGTTGATATGTAACCAATTCTGTTCCTACAGTGTCTCCATCAACCGATGAAGTGATTTTTCCAGCATCGATATACGTGATCCTTCCCCCTTGTGTGGCTATAGCTGCACTTCCTGAATCTGGAGCTGCTTGACCTTCTAATCCAGTTCCGACAATACATTTCTCAGGTTGGAAAAGTGGAACTGCTTGACGCTGCATATTCGAACCCATTAAAGCGCGATTCGCATCATTATGCTCGAGAAAAGGAATGAGGGAAACTCCAACGGAGAAATATTGGAAAGGAAAGATACTTCGAAAATGGATTTGTTCCCATGCAATAGCTAAGAATTCTTGTCGATATCGAGCTGGAGTAACTTGTTCCTCTCGAATCCCTTGATTTAACGCCAAAGAATTTCCTGTGGCTATCCGATAGTATTCATCTTCTCCCGATGATAGATAAACCATATGTTCTTCTTCCGATCTCTCAGAGATTTTATGGAATGGACTTTGTAAAGAGCCGCAATGACCAATCCTTGCACGAATAGCTAATGATGCAACAAGTCCAGCATTCATTCCTTCGGACGTCTCAATCGGACAAATACGCCCATAATGACTAGGATGAATATCCCGTATTCGAGAACTAGCAGTTCGCCCCGTCAATCCTCCGGGACCCAAATAACTTAATTTTCGCCTATGAACTATTTCTGTCAATGGATTAGTTTGATCCAAAAATTGGGATAAGGGGTGTGAGCCGAAAAAATCCTGAAAAGTAGTTGTTAATGGAGTTGAAGTTACCAAGTTATTAGGAGTTGGTAAACATTTGCGCTTAGTTGCTCTGCGTATAGTTCTTCGAACTGCATTTTCCAAACGACCTAGAGCTAATCCGAATTGATTTTGTAATAAATCTGCTACAGAACGAATACGCCGATTTTTTAGATGATCCATATCATCAAGTGTACCCATTCCAAATTTAACTCTGATCGAGTAATCCACAGCAGCCAATACATCTTGCGGTAATGAAAAAATCTCGTTCTCGGGTATATCAAGATTCAGTTTTTGGTTCGGATTTCGTCGACCAATCTTCCCTAATTCACATCTTTGTTGGAGAAATTTTTTTCGTAATTCTTTACATAGAGACTCGGAAAAGACCAAATCGCCACTTACGCAATAGAGTTTCTTATAGAACTCCGAAATGGCATTTTTCTTCGACCGAAGATATTCCTTTTGTTCTTGTCTCTCGGTCAGGAGAGATAAGAATATTTTTGGATAGCAAACATTGTCTAGAATCTCTCCGAGATTTGAACCCATAGCTGATAGTAGAATTGGAATAGATATTTTTCGTTTTTTGCTCACACGAGCCCATATCCTTGTTTTTCCGTCAATCTCTAATTTTGATCTTCCTCCCCAATCTGAAATTATAGTGCTGGTATATAGAGTGATTCCACTCTGGTCTGGTTCCGAACTGTAATAAATACCGGGACTTCGTAATATTTGATTGACCACGATTCTGGAAATTCCATTTACTACAAAGGTTCCTTGAGAGTTCATTAAGGGAAGATTTCCAATAAGTACAGTTTGTTTCTGTATCTTTCTACTATTCCTCTGAATCAATCTTGCTGGTACATATAATTCAGAGGAATATGTAAGGGACTGATATACAGCATTTCTCTCTTTGATCAGGGGTTCTGCTAATTCATATTTATTTCCAAATAGTTGAGATTCAATTTCTTGATCTGTATCCTCAATTTTCGGAAAATTCTGAAGTTCCTCGATTAAGCCTTGATCAATGAAACGACAGAATCCTTCGAATTGTATTTTCCCAAATTCAGGGATTGTAGACGTTCCCTTATTTTCATCTAATAGCATTGGAAGTTTCCCGTCCATAAAAAGAACCTATTTCGTTATTCCTTATTGATCCATAAGAATCAATCCGACGAAAATGTATATCTCGTTCGCTATATCCCGTGAAATTCTACCTATATCCAGATATACGTATAATTGAATAGAGGAAAGGTCCTTTGATACTCCCATTTACTTGAAACGGAGATATGAACAAATGGATCAAACCATTGAACAAGATTGATTTGAACACTTATCAAATGTTATAATGAGATTGAATGACGAAGAAAGGATCTGATACATTTCCTTGGTGGTTGACTTTAGCACCTGTTCAATGTTATAATGAGATTGAATGACGAAGAAAGGATCTGATACATTTCCTTGGTGGTTGACTTTAGCACCTGTTCAATGTTATAATGAGATTGAATGAGAAATAGTATTTGATCTTTCTATTACATTTCCATAATGGTTCGGCGACATAGCCAAGTGGTAAGGCAGAGGACTGCAAATCCTTTATCCCCAGTTCAAATCCGGGTGTCGCCTGGTTAGGTGGAGAGAGCGAAAGAGAAGGAAGAGTTTGGATTTCCATTATATCACCTCTGGAGACAACTTAAGCTGCTCCATATTACCAATGTGGCCCATCGCCTTTTGATCCTGTCATAAATAGACGAACCTGTGGGAATAAGGGAAGTTTATAGAAACTTGTTCCGAAGAACAAGTGAATCTATGGATCTCTCAGAGAGACTCGTCAACAACGTTTGGAATGGAAAGGATCTAATTTCGACTTTGCGTTATTGTGATTAGTTCCCTTATCATCAGTGATCGATAATGGAATAATTTTTTTGTAAATAGAGAACACAATTCGTATGGATATAGTCAGTATCGCTTGGGCTGCTCTAATGGTAGTTTTTACATTCTCTCTTTCACTCGTGGTATGGGGAAGAAGTGGACTCTAAGAATCTAATGCAATTCTCAATCAATCGTTTTGTTCCAAATCATTCAATAATGAAAATATCTTCGATTTCGTAAGGACCTAGGAATATTGAGTTCTTCCTATCCCGAAAATTGAATATTCGTTCTATAGAACGATTTTTTCTTCTTTTATAGAACTATTTTCCCTTTCTTTCCGCAAGGGATATGCATAATAGAATCAATTTCTTACCCTTTTCCTATGAGAAATTGGATTCTTCCTCAATCTCAAGTTTTGATGAACTAGTTCTTCTCTCAAATGAACCGAGAATCTCGTTCTCTCCAATCAATTTCTTTTCGAAATGAAAAGATCGATTGGGTTGATTTCGGATGCGCCTGTCCTATCCTCTTTTTGTGATATATCCAGGATCTTTATACTTAGGCTCATGTCAGACTCGGTCGGTTCTACCTATCCATGTTCTACAGAGAGGGCAGAAATCAAAACCAAAAACGTATGAATTAGTCTACATTTTCCTCAGATAATTTCAAATTGATCTAATTTGATACAGATCTGTTCTCGGATAAATATGGAGCATATTGAGCTATCTTAACCATAGATTCCTTTTCCATATGAATGATTTTTATCATGCCATTTCAAGTTCCATATCCACTATGCCCGCCCCATAGAAGTATATTAAACTTCGATCCAAAACGATATTTTTATTTTTAAAGTACGTTCAGAATCAAATCTCTGCCCTGTATCTATTAGGTCTCTATTTTTAAAGGGCATATAGAAGTCTACCTATTGCGATTAGCCCTGTCTCTGCTACGGCACCAGGTCTTAATCCTATATATATATATATATATATATTAGAGGGTATAGAATGTAGTATTTCTATCTAAAATAGAGAATTTTTCCCATAGGGACAAATGCTATTCAGATATATCCATAGATATAGATATATATGCAATGCGGAATAGGTAGTACGAAAGAAAGGGCTATATAACCCTTTCTTTCGTACTACCTATTCTCAGAATCAATTTCTACCCCGTGATAGAATTGATAAATACAACTTATCGCCTATTACTTATCATCTATTTAAGATTAAGGATTTGGATCCTTTCAATTTATCTAGTCATGAGTAAAAACTCAAATTCGGTATGAATCAATTGCTTTCACTGACTGTTTTTACGTAAATGATAAGTAGAAAAGCAGTAGGAACTGAAATGAACAGTACAATAGCGATAAATGCGAGAATATTTACTTCCGTGATCTTATCATTTTCACTTCGTTCTACAATAACTCGAGATTTGATCTCATAAAGATGATGAATCCCTTTTAAGGATCCATAAATGTGATTGATTGAATCCCTGGAGTATGAGATTGGACGAATAGAATCAATTTGAATAGCAAAATCTGATGGATCTAATGAATTACTCAATGGAAATGAGTATAACATAATATGATCCTTTATTCATACCGGATCCAGTAATTTGATTCCCAATCGATCATATTTGTCCCACTCAACTCATATAGTCACATTTATCGCCTTACTTATGCAATAAGATTTTGCCACTAATACAGATTCTATTGGACATAGGCCTAAGCGTTACAGATATGGTAGGGATATGAGGGAAGAATCACCCTGAACGGGTGAAGTTAATGATAATCCAAATTGCTATTCGGAAGACAGAAAAGTAGGATAAAGACCGATTCGATGAATAGTATTAAGAATCTCATATTCTGATCAATTTCCTATTTTGATAGGACCAATTGGGTAGGGAAAACCCTACATCATTGGAGAGAGTACATCTTTATCAGTACCCCGTATGTCCCAATATGAGATGTATATATGGAGAATCGATCCTACGGATCGAGGAAATGAACAAGGATGGATCGGACAGTTCTCCCGATTCGAGTAGGAGAGATACCCAAAATTGCACTAATTCCCCATGACAAAGAAATGATAGTTCAAATTTTCTCCGGGGGGATAACCCATGACCCAGGAACTATAAAAACTATTTTGAATAGGAAGTCCAAGGATCATTCAATTCTTACATGAGAATTCTTAAAAATTGCAGTGTTCAAGGATCTATGATATGGCTGGTCATGAGAAAAAGATACTAGCGAGTGTGGAATAATAACAATATTAGACATGTCTTTTAGAATGAACAGGAAAGAGATGGAGGGGTGTATACTGGGTATCATCAGGAATGATCTAGAGGGACCGACCTCCACGAGATTATTACTTGGGAAGACTACCTCTGTGTTCCTCTCAGATCTCTCTATACTCCCACGAATATCTGTTCAGAGAATGAAATATTTCATGAGGTAAATAGGTGTTTGTGTTGTCACAAATCACCATGAGAATGAAATGTTCTTACCAAAATGGTTACAGAATTAGAGAATCCATTCTGGATTTGATGGATATCTATCCACATCTATATCTACATAGATGTCTATAGACATGGATGAATATGGGTTTTTTCTACCGCAAAATGCGTTTACCCCCATTCTTTTTTTTTATTCTTCTTCAGATGATTTAGAAGAGGAATTGATCAACTTATTGGATCGGGACTGACGGGACTCGAACCCGCAACTTCCGTCTTGACAGGACGGTACTCTGACCAATTGAACTACAATCCCAATAGGTGCACAGTACAGTACATTTACTATCAGATTCTTAATACAGATTAGATTAGTGCCAGATCAATGAAAGATCTGATCTTTCTCTTTCTCTTCCTTCTATTATCCCTTTTCCTTTCATTTAAAAAATACCCATTCGTTCTGTTCCATATCCATATAGATATATACACATATCTATATAACACATATCTATATAAAGATATAGACAGATCGGGGATTCAATAACCAGTTACCTTTCCATCAATATCGAAGATTGACATGAATATTTCATATCGATGATGGGTTGGTAAAGTTGGCATTGGGTCGAGCTGGATTTGAACCAGCGTAGGCATATTGCCAACGAATTTACAGTCCGTCCTCATTAACCACTCGGGCATCGACCCAGGAACAATGAATTGAAAGTGTTTGGAATACCAAATAAGTATTCCTGGAGAAAGATTCCCATAGTACCCCTAGGGGAAGTCGAATCCCCGCTGCCTCCTTGAAAGAGAGATGTCCTGGGCCACTAGACGATAGGGGCCTGCCTATCGTCATAATAGGCAAATTTCTGTGAAATTGTCAATAGTATGGCCCGAAGAATTTTTTCTATGCCAGTGGTTTTATATCATTATTGTATTGCTCGTTCGTGAACTCCCACATGTATTACGAAATAGATAATTATCACGAAATAGAGAATCCACCCGGTAAGGTTTTATAGATACCAACAGGAAATGGTCACAACCCCATTTGAGAATTCGATTTTCAAATTTGATTACTTCTTCGTGTTTGCGCAAGGCCACCTATACATTCCGTTGAACAACGATAGGTAATATTTAGGAGATGTTCCTTCTACCAATATTGCGTTCTTCATATAAGATAAGGACCCCCCGACTAATTTGCGGAATCGAAGAATATTCATATTGGTTCTGAGAAAAAAAAAAAAAAGTAAGTGAATCTGACCCATTAAGTTAGGGATGTATCAGCTACTCTGATACCGAGATTTGATGGAGATTATGAAAGTGGATCTTTTCGTTGAATTATCCAAAATTGATCGATATTATCGATCGAACTCGCTTATTCAGCTATCGAATGTTTCGTCGAATTAATCGTTATTATCTTCTCTCCCCGGAAAGGGATGAATATGGGAGTGTATTCTGAATCACAGACAAAATGGAATTCCCTTTCTCTTTAACTCTAGGAATAGGTTGATCCATATGTATATAATAGAATCTATATACGAATGTTGAATTCTATCTCGATATATCAAACATTCCCATATTAACGATTTCCCTTTGCTTATTCCACCAATGAGAAATAGATCGAAATTAAGATATAGAGAGAAGAGAAAGAAAAAAAAAAAAAAAAAAAAAGAAAGGAACTTTGAACTTTTCTATTACAATGGTAAAATAGATAAGTATCCTTTTTCTCTTCGAAGAGAAGGAAAAGGACAAATCTTAGGAATTATTTCCTTTCGTTCTATGGGTTAGAAAAGCATTTACTCCTTCTTGTTCTTGTAAATTCATTCGTATCGGACGAAGATATAGCAATAAGAATATACATAAAGATTGATGGGATCGATAGAAATACTCTTATTGATTTTTCCATAAGATCTTGGAGAGGGTTAAAGAATGAATAATAAATTCAATATTTCAAATATTGAATGGAATAGAGATTGAGAATAGAATCTGATAAAGAACTGAGGGGAAAAGAAAAGCTCACCTGCCTCCGTTATTTCATTGATGTTACTTGATTATTCGAAGATCAGATAGGAACTTAATATGAAAAACTTGGAATCGAGCTATCATGCATTTACCTATATTGGATTGGTTTGGTTCAATGAAAGTGAAATATGTGTGCCAACAATCAATCTTCGGAACCGAATCTTTTGGGAGGGATGATGGATAATCTGTTGTCCGTAGATGATCAAACCATCGTATACCTTTTGATGATATAGGGTGCTCGGAAATGGTCGAAATAGTTCAATAGGAGGATCACTATGACTGTAGCTCTTGGAAAGTCTTCCAAAGAAGAAAAAAATTTATTTGATATTGCGGATGACTGGCTACGTAGGGACCGTTTCGTTTTTGTGGGTTGGTCTGGTCTATTGCTCTTTCCTTGTGCCTATTTTGCCCTAGGTGGATGGTTCACGGGTACAACCTTTGTAACTTCATGGTATACTCATGGATTGGCCAGTTCTTATTTGGAGGGCTGTAATTTTTTGACCGCCGCAGTTTCTACTCCTGCTAATAGTTTAGCACATTCCCTGCTGCTATTATGGGGTCCTGAAGCACAAGGAGATTTTACTCGTTGGTGTCAATTAGGTGGTCTATGGACTTTCGTTGCTTTTCATGGTGGTTTTGGTCTAATAGGCTTCATGCTACGCCAATTCGAACTTGCTCGATCTGTACAATTGCGACCTTATAATGCAATTGCATTCTCTGCTCCAATTGCTGTTTTTGTTTCCGTATTCCTGATCTATCCATTGGGCCAGTCTGGTTGGTTTTTTGCACCTAGTTTTGGCGTAGCAGCTATCTTTCGATTTATCCTCTTCTTTCAAGGGTTTCATAATTGGACCTTGAACCCATTTCATATGATGGGAGTTGCCGGAGTATTGGGTGCTGCTCTTCTATGTGCTATTCATGGTGCTACTGTGGAAAATACTTTATTTGAAGATGGTGATGGTGCAAATACGTTCCGTGCTTTTAACCCAACTCAAGCTGAAGAGACCTATTCCATGGTCACCGCTAACCGCTTCTGGTCTCAAATCTTTGGAGTTGCTTTTTCCAATAAACGTTGGTTACATTTCTTTATGTTATTTGTGCCAGTGACCGGTTTATGGATGAGTGCCATTGGAGTAGTTGGTCTAGCTCTAAACTTACGTGCCTATGACTTTGTTTCCCAGGAGATCCGTGCAGCAGAAGATCCTGAATTTGAGACTTTCTATACAAAAAATATCCTCTTAAACGAAGGTATTCGTGCTTGGATGGCGGCTCAGGATCAGCCTCATGAAAACCTTATATTCCCTGAGGAGGTTCTACCCCGTGGAAACGCTCTTTAATGGAACTCTAGCTTTAGCTGGTCGTGACCAAGAAACCACCGGTTTCGCTTGGTGGGCCGGTAATGCTCGACTTATCAATTTGTCTGGTAAATTACTTGGGGCCCACGTAGCCCATGCCGGATTAATTGTATTCTGGGCTGGAGCAATGAACTTATTTGAAGTGGCTCATTTCGTACCGGAAAAGCCTATGTATGAACAAGGATTGATTTTACTTCCCCATCTAGCTACTCTAGGATGGGGAGTAGGTCCTGGTGGGGAAGTCGTGGACACTTTTCCATATTTTGTATCTGGGGTACTTCACTTGATTTCCTCTGCAGTTTTAGGTTTCGGTGGTATTTACCATGCACTTATAGGACCCGAAACTCTCGAGGAATCCCTTCCATTTTTTGGTTATGTATGGAAAGATAGAAGCAAAATGACCACAATTTTAGGTATTCACCTAATCTTGCTAGGTGTTGGTGCTTTTCTTCTAGTGCTCAAGGCTTTGTATTTTGGAGGTGTATATGATACCTGGGCTCCTGGTGGTGGGGATGTAAGAAAAATTACGAACCTGACTCTTAGCCCAAGTGTTATATTTGGTTATTTACTCGAGTCCCCCTTTGGGGGAGAGGGATGGATTGTTAGTGTGGACAATCTAGAAGATATAATTGGGGGACATGTATGGTTAGGTTCTATTTGTATCTTCGGGGGTATCTGGCATATCTTAACCAAACCTTTTGCATGGGCCCGTCGTGCGTTTGTATGGTCTGGAGAAGCTTACTTGTCTTATAGCTTAGGGGCTCTCTCTGTCTTTGGTTTCATTGCTTGTTGTTTTGTTTGGTTCAACAATACAGCTTATCCCAGTGAATTCTATGGGCCTACCGGCCCAGAAGCCTCTCAAGCTCAAGCGTTCACTTTTCTAGTTAGAGACCAACGTCTTGGAGCTAATGTGGGGTCCGCCCAGGGACCTACCGGTTTAGGTAAATACCTTATGCGTTCTCCTACCGGAGAGATTATCTTCGGAGGAGAAACAATGCGCTTTTGGGATCTTCGTGCTCCCTGGTTGGAACCTCTAAGGGGTCCTAATGGTTTGGACCTGAGTAGGCTGAAAAAAGACATACAGCCTTGGCAAGAACGACGTTCGGCGGAATATATGACTCATGCTCCTTTGGGTTCTTTGAATTCCGTGGGTGGTGTAGCTACCGAGATTAATGCGGTAAATTATGTATCTCCCCGAAGTTGGTTGGCTACCTCTCATTTTGTTTTAGGATTTTTCTTTTTCGTGGGCCATTTGTGGCATGCGGGAAGGGCTCGTGCAGCTGCAGCAGGATTCGAGAAAGGAATTGATCGTGATTTCGAACCTGTCCTTTCCATGAACCCTCTTAACTAGAACAAGAGATCAAATTGATGAAAGAGAGAGATCGATTCAATTTCATTGCATCTCCCAATCGGTATAGGGGTATCATTAAATACTCCCCTTCCAACTTGACCTTGTAGCTCGGCTATATTCAGCCGAGCTATTCTCTTTTTGGTATGGGCCAGGCCGATAAGTTGAATTGTTCAACAAACAAAAGGAGAGAGAGGGATTCGAACCCTCGATAGTTTTTTGTAACCATACCGGTTTTCAAGACCGGAGCCATGAACCACTCGGCCATCTCTCCCGGGGATAATTTTTATTTTACTCCCCCAGGGAATATCTGCCTATATGGTTTATACCATGACCGTATATGCATAGATTGATGCATGTATATGACATATACCTATACCTATATATGACATAGGATTCTTTATCATGATCATCTGGAAAAAGAATTTCCCTCCTCCTTCACGCCCGAATAAGAATTCGATGGCCATGGTGCATTTGGGGAAAATTTCGCCGGATGGGGATCGGATGGTATAGTCCATTTCACCCGTCGGAAGCTTGTGGGGTCACAAACATGACTATTGCTTTCCAATTGGCCGTGTTTGCATTAATTGCTATTTCATTCCTCCTAGTGATTGGTGTACCTGTCGTACTTGCCTCTCCTGATGGTTGGTCAAGTAACAAAAATGTTATATTTTCGGGTGCATCATTATGGATTGGATTAGTCTTTTTGGTAGGTATCCTTAATTCTTTCATATCTTAAATTGGAAATGTTTCGGGTTAGAATTTCCTCCCCACTCAGATGGCATTCTAGTTCTGAAGGGCATTTGGTATAAGTTCCAAGAAACAAAATAAAAGTGTTCGAGGGAGGGGTTCTTTCGCTATAATGTAACATTATTACATAAATGGTATCTAAACATATACAAATGAGATATCTATCTATATCTATAGATATGTTCATATCTATAGATAGATAGATATATCTATATAGAAACATATATGTTATATATATGTGTATATCGGAATGACTAAGAGCGGGTATGGTTGAGTGGTAAAATTTCTCCTTGCCAAGGAGAAGATGCGGGTTCGATTCCCGCTACCCGCCCATTCAAAGGAATGGAATAGGATAATTAATAACTCGTGTAGTGTTCATATATTTATCCTACTTCTCATTCCATTCTTAAATGAGAGGATAATCTTTTCCAGACTGTAAATATTCTTTCTGTTCTGGCGGAGACGGGATTTGAACCCGTGACCTCAAGGTTATGAGCCTTGCGAGCTACCAAACTGCTCTACCCCGCACTATCCTTTGATAGGATAATCGAAAATTGACATACCAAACAAGCATTGGACATGCCATCCCCCTATAAGGATAGGGGGACTTTGATTTCTATTCTCACTTTCTATTCTCATAAGAATATTCAAGAGAATATTTTCTCTTCCTACCAACTCGATTTTTTCATCCCGGGCAACAAACATGCGTGGGTCATCTCACGAAGTACATGTCCGGATAGACCGAAGTCCCGATAGTTGGCTCTGGATCTCCCAGTCAGAAAACAACGTCGATGAAGACGTGTAGGTGTACTATTACGTGGTGAGGATTGCAATTTTCTATGAATTTCCCATTTGTCATCTAATGATGAAACTTTGCTTATCTCTC